AATGGAGACAGTTATTCTATCTATTTTGATATAGAAAATAAAATTTTTGAGATTGACAGCGATCATTCTTTTCTGAGTGAACTAGAAAGTTCTTTTTCTAGTTATCGCAATTCTAGTTATATGAATAATGAATCTACGAATGAAGATTCCTTATACAATCGTTCCATTTACGATACTCAATCTAGTTGGAATAATCACATTACTAGTTGCATTGACAGTTATCTTCAGTCTCAAATCTGTATTGATACGTCCATTGTAAGTGATAGTAGTGACGGTTACATTTCTAGGTGCGTTTTTGATAAACGTAAAACTAGTAGTGAAGGTGGGGGGTCCAGTATACGAACCCGCGCGAAGAGTAGTGATTTAACTCTAAGAGAAAGGCCTAGTGATCTCGATGCAACTCAAAAATACAGGCATTTGTGGGTTCAATGCGAAAATTGTTATGGATTAAATTATAAGAAATTTTTGAAATCAAAAATGAATATTTGTGAACAGTGTGGATACCATTTGAAAATGGGTAGTTCAGAAAGAATCGAAATTTCGATCGACCCCGGTACTTGGGACCCTATGGATGAAGACATGGTCTCTCTGGATCCCATTGGATTTCATTCGGAGGAGGAGCCTTATAAAGATCGTATTGATTCTTATCAAAGAAAGACAGGATTAACTGAGGCTGTTCAAACAGGCGTAGGTCAACTAAATGGTATTCCCGTAGCAATTGGGGTTATGGATTTTCAGTTTATGGGGGGTAGTATGGGATCCGTAGTCGGGGAGAAAATCACCCGTTTGATTGAGTACGCTACTAATCAATTTCTACCTCTTATTATAGTGTGCGCTTCGGGGGGAGCGCGCATGCAAGAAGGGAGTTTGAGCCTGATGCAAATGGCTAAAATATCGTCTGCTTTATATGATTATCAATCAAATAAAAAGTTATTGTATGTATCAATCCTTACATCTCCTACTACTGGTGGGGTAACAGCTAGTTTTGGTATGTTGGGAGATATTATTATTGCCGAACCAAATTCCTACATTGCATTTGCGGGTAAAAGAGTAATTGAACAAACATTGAATAAAACAGTACCCGAAGGTTCACAAGCGGCTGAATATTTATTCCAGAAGGGCTTATTCGACCTAATCGTACCGCGTAATCTTTTAAAAAGCGTTCTGAGTGAGTTATTTAAGCTCCACGCCTTCTTTCCTTTGAATTCCAATTCAATCAAGTAGAGCGCACTAAGTTCAATTATTTTATTTGTAGCAAACAAAAAAAGTAGTTAGCTTATCCGAATCTTAGCTTATCGGAATCAAAGTAACTAAAAAGGGAGTTTTCTTTGGCGACCTAAGATCTAATTGTAGAAAGAATCAAAATCAAAAGTTGCGTATAACTCTTTTTTTTTTACCTAGATTCCCGATTACTAATTAAGAAGTCTCTATCAACAAGATAAAAACGTGAGTTCTTCCTTTCGTGAAATTAGGAAAATAAAACGAATTTCATCTTACGTATATAATCAAATTCAAATTATAGAAAAAATAGATATATAGTTTTATATCTTTCTCCATCTCCCGAAAATCCCGTTTTCACTAAAAATCCCGGTTGTGTCGCATTCTAATGAATCTTTCAATAATTTGTAAGAAACTCTTTATTAAATATTAAAATGAAATTCAAAGACAAGAACAAAACACAAAGAAACGAAGAAAAATAAAATGGATTATCATATGTATCTTTCATATAGATAGATGAATAAGTCCATTTATTTAGTTCTACATTCCTTGGACTTATTCTATATACTCACTTAGATACTTAATATCTCTAATCTACGAATTCATAATAATTACAATTATTAATTATAATTAGTATAAATATAAAATATGATATTAAAAAAAAATAAGAACAGGTACAAATAATAAATCGAGGTACCCCATTTTATGACAACTTTCAATTTTCCCTCTATTTTTGTGCCTTTAGTAGGCCTAGTATTTCCGGCAATTGCAATGGGTTCTTTATTTCTTTATGTTCAAAAAAACAAGATTGTTTAGATCCGAGGGGACCCAGTCTCATTCTTTTTTTTTTTTAACTTAGACTTGTAGCATAACACAGATATTTATTTCGGAAAAGAAAATATAGTAGAACATATGATTTCCGCCGAACATAAAGGAAAAAGCTCTTATGTCTGCAGAAAATGATCTATAGATAACTGAATTCTAGCCAGTTTCAAATAGATCAGGGTCGCTGGATGCCTAAAATGTAAAGTTGGTGGATCTATATATATATCAATATGTATATTGGGATCATATGAGGGGTATGTTATTATATTATTTTAGATCTAAACAATTTGATGAATTACTCCTAAAAGTTCCCATTAAACTAGTGCTAGTTCACATCAAACTAGTGCTAGTTGATGAAAGTTCATTCGGAAACAAAAAAAGTAAAGTCAAAATCATTTGGGGTATTCTCTCAATTTCAATAAAATGCAATCGGATCAAGTATGAGTTGGCGATCAGAAGATACATGGATAGAACTTATAACGGGGTCTCGAAAACTAAGTAATTTTTGTTGGGCCCTTATCGTTTTTTTAGGTTCATTAGGATTCTTGTTGGTTGGAACTTCCAGTTTTCTTGGTAGAAATTTGATATCTTTTGTTCCGTCTCAGCAAATCCTTTTTTTTCCACAGGGAATCGTGATGTCTTTCTACGGAATCGCGGGTCTCTTTATTAGTTCCTATTTGTGGTGCACAATTTCCTGGAATGTAGGTAGTGGTTATGATCGATTCGATAGAAAGGAAGGAATAGTGTGTATTTTTCGTTGGGGATTTCCTGGAAAAAATCGTCGCATATTCCTCCGATTCCTTATAAAAGATATTCAATCCGTTCGAATAGAAGTTAAAGAGGGTATTTATGCCCGTCGTGTCCTTTATATGGATATCAGAGGCCGGGGGGCTATTCCGTTGACCCGTACTGATGAGAATTTAACTCCACGAGAAATTGAACAAAAAGCCGCGGAATTGGCCTATTTCTTGCGCGTACCAATTGAAGTATTTTGATTTTGAGAAAAGGAACTGGGCGGAAGAACGAATGCTTTCTCGGCAGGAGGGAAAAAACGCAAGAATCCTTTTAGTTTTTCTATAACTAAATGATACTTTAGATGCAGATAAACCATATCTTGTAAATTATTTTCTTTGTCAATCGACCTTTTTACTTGTTTTGCCGCTTATTTTTTTGACCATCACAATATCTTTTTCTCAATTATTCTATTCTTGACTATGGGGAATCGTTGGAATTTTTTTTTTCGAAATACTGGATATTTTGATAGAATAAGGGGTTCTTTCGTCTCAAAATCTCAATAATATTCATTTCTTCAAATTTCGGCCATTCATCGAAAGGAGACATTTGTTTGGAATTTGATGAATTGAGGTATCTAGCAACACTATTTTGTATTATTTCTTCAGTCGAACTTGAAGTGGAGTCTTAGTCTATTTCTGTATTCTTTCTAGATTCAAAACAAAATCACAAATAAAATAGATTCATAGGTTTGATGCCCTGTCTAGAACTCATGTTTGAAAGAAATATTCGATTACATAAAGTCCGACAAATGGAGTGGGTTAATTAAAAATTAACAGGCGAAAAATGGCAAAAAAGAAAGCATTCACTCCTCTTTTGTATCTTGCATCTATAGTATTTTTGCCCTGGTGGATTTCTCTCTCATTTACTAAAAATATGGAATCTTGGGTTATTAATTGGGCGAATATCGGCCAATCCGAAATTTTTTTGAATGATATTCAAGAAAAAAGTATTCTAGAAAAGTTCATAGAATTAGAAGAAATCCTCTTCTTGGAAGAAATGATCAAGGAATACTCGGAGACATATCTACAAAAGCTTCTTATAGGAATCCACAAAGAAACGATCCAATTAATCAAGATACACAACGAGGATCGTATCCATACAATTTTACACTTCTCGACAAATATAATCTGTTTTGTTATTTTAAGTGGTTTTTCTATTTTAGGTAATGAAGAACTTGTTATTCTTAATTCTTGGACTCAGGAATTCCTATATAACTTAAGTGATACAGTAAAAGCTTTTTCAATTCTTTTATTAACCGATTTATGTATCGGATTTCATTCACCCCACGGCTGGGAACTAATGATTGGTTCTGTATACAAAGATTTTGGATTTGGTCATAATGATCAAATTATATCTAGTCTTGTTTCCACTTTTCCGGTTATTCTCGATACTATTTTTAAATATTGGATTTTTCGTTATTTAAATCGTGTATCTCCGTCACTTGTAGTTATTTATCATTCAATGAATGATTGATAAATGATCCACCAATATTAATCCAATTAGAACGTTTCTTACTTTGTAGTTCTACATAAGTATTAAAAACATTCTATCCGGGGGGTTTTCATACTATTTTTATAGTATAGTATTCCAGTAAAATGATTCCAATAAATAGCAGAATCGTGGATAGGAAACTATACTAGCGACCTACCCAATTTATTGTAGAAATTTTCAGACCAATGATTAGACTATGCAAACTAGAAATACTTTTTCTTGGATAAAGGAACATATTACTCGATCTATTTCCGTATCGCTCATCATATATATCATAACTCAGACATCCGTTTCAAGTGCATATCCCATTTTTGCGCAGCAGGGTTATGAAAATCCACGAGAAGCGACCGGGCGTATTGTATGTGCCAATTGTCATTTAGCTAATAAGCCCGTGGATATTGAGGTTCCACAAGCAGTACTTCCCGATACTATATTTGAAGCAGTTGTTCGAATTCCTTATGATAAGCAAGTGAAACAAGTCCTTGCTAATGGTAAGAAAGGGGGTTTGAATGTGGGGGCTGTTCTTATTTTACCGGAGGGGTTTGAATTAGCTCCTTCCGATCGTATTTCTCCCGAGATAAAAGAAAAGATAGGAAATTTGTCTTTTCTGAGCTACCGCCCTAATAAAAAAAATATTCTTGTAATAGGGCCTGTTCCCGGCCAGAAATATA